GTAGATAGGATTACCATCAATTTGCTTAATAGAAAGGATGGCAGAAAAAATCATTATGATACTTAATAATAAAACACTAAAAAAGGCCCATATCCGACGAATCTTTTTTGTGGTCGTCGGGAAAAGGAGAAGACCCATCCCTATTGCTATAGGAATTGGAAGGGGAATAAAAGGTATGATCCATGCATCTTGATATATATGCTCCATAATATAATTATATATTTTTTTTTTGATTCACCAACTTTTATTTTTTATGTATTTATCAATTTCGAAACAAGTAAAAGTATGAAATAACTTAACAAGAATAGAGTTCAAAATTCGGCTCTTATCTTTATCTTAAAAACGGTAATAATTACAAAATTAAATATTATAAATTTTATATTCAAAATAAAATAATTTAAAGTAGATTATACAAAATATAATATTTTCAACCATTTTATTTTATTAGTACAAAAAGTTTTGTTTGGATCCATACAACGAGAAAAAGCGATCAAAAAAATACTTTTTTTTTCGGATATGGATCTTATGATCCACTAACTACTCAACTCGATCAACATATCATCATCATTTAATAAATTAATTACTAACAGATATTGGTCTCATTCTATTTTTCGAATTTTAATTTAATTAAATATACTTTAACTTTACTTCCTCAATTACAATTAATAGAAAGAATTTTACAGCAAAGTTTTTTTAATTAGGTAAGGGTTCTGTGAAACTTTTATATTTTTATATAAAATAAAAAAGAACATAATGAGAATGCGCGAATTAACCCCCTTTTTTCTTACTAACGGCAAACAACTATATTTTTATAGACATAAGTTCGATATCATATAATATAGTCAATACCTTCATTCGTCTATATAGAAAATACTAGCCAGTATAAATAAAACCTTCTTCGGATCCAATATTGTATGTAATAGTATTCAAAAAACCTTTTTACTTTAATATTAAAGATGTCTTACACATTTAACTATAACAATTATAAATATCTTATCTACAAAATGGCAGTTCCAAAAAAACGTACTTCTATATCCAAAAAGCGTATTCGTAAAAATTTTTGGAAAAACAAAGCATATTGGGCCACAATAAAAGCTTTTTCCTTAGCAAAATCTATTTCCACCGGGAATTCTAAAAGTTTTTTTGTGCGACAAACAAACAAGTAATAAAGTCTTGAAATAATTTTCATCGATATTAAATGAGGATCGAATGAATCCAGCGTATACAAGGCCCAATTGAACCAACAAAAACTAATTAGATAATTATAAATTATCTAATTTAGTTTAGTAAGGTAAATAATTATTAAAAATTTAGATAAAATTTTATAGTGTTGTATATTGTAAGATAAAAATTTTCTGTGTACTGAATAAACTCAAAAAAATGAGGCACAAAAAACAAAGTTTCACCCCCCTCTTTAATGAGTTTTTGATGGGATGGGGATTTTTCTTTTCCCCATCAATTCATTTTAGAAATTTAATTCTATATCTATATCTTATATAGTAAAATTAAAATAATTTTTTTAAATTTGACTCTTTCTTTTTGTTATATCTACAGTTCGCGAATTAGTTTGATAATACTATTCATATTAATATGAATAGTATTATCGACACAAAAAAATCCTAGGAATTCGTCGAGTTTGAATACTAAGCTATCAAAATATTTATATTTATAACAATACCTTGACTGTCGTAGGAATTCGTGATGCAGAAAATATAAAAAATGGATACAAAAAGTTGGAAGTTATGGGCATGAATTAAGAGAACCGTCCGGTTACAACGAAGGCTATTTTTTGGATTGTTAAAACTAAGAGCATCCTATAATTAAAGTAATCATTATTAAACGCTCCACTAGGAATTTAGACGTTATTTTCAAATGTTTGCACAAGATATTGTATTGAATTTCCTCCTTCAATCTAGCCGATTGAAGACAGATGGGTTATTATGATTTCGAGCAAGCCGCTATGGTGAAATCGGTAGACACGCTGCTCTTAGGAAGCAGTGCTAGAGCATCTCGGTTCGAGTCCGAGTAGCGGCAAATTAATAATTTTTAAATACTAATCAAATAAATACTAGAAGAACTCCTATAATGTATAGAATTACATTCTGTATTTATGTCTCATTTTAGAACACTTTTTTAGGATTTTTTATGATATTTTTTACTTTAGAACACGTATTAACTCACATTTCTTTATCGATTATTTCAATTGTAATTACGATTTTTTTGATGAACTTATTAGTCTACGAAATTGTAGGGCTATCCCATTCGTCGGAAAAAGGAATGGTAGCTTCTTTTTTATGTATAACAGGATTATTAGTTATTCGTTGGATTTATTCGGGACATTTACCCTTAAGTGATTTATATGAATCATTAATGTTTCTTTCATGGAGTTTCTCAATTATTTATATGATTCCTTATTTTAGAAATAAAAAAAGTAATTTAAATGTATTAACAGCGCCCGGTACTATTTTTACCCAAGGGTTTGCAACTTCAGGTGTTTTAAGAGAAATGCATCAATCCACAATATTAGTACCTGCTCTACAATCACAGTGGTTAATGATGCACGTAAGTATGATGGTATTGAGTTATGCGGCGCTTCTGTGTGGATCATTATTATCAGTAGCTCTTTTAGTCATTATATTTCGAAAAAGTAGAACTGCTTTTTCGAAATATAAGGGCTATTATTTACCGATTGGGCCGCTTTACTTTAGTGAAATCCAATATGTGAATGAAAAAAACAATATTCTTCTTTCGTTTAGAAATTATCACAGGTATCAATTAATTCAGCAATTGGATTGTTGGAGTTCACGTATTATTAGTCTCGGCTTTTTATTTTTAACCATAGGTATTCTTTCTGGAGCAGTATGGGCTAATGAAACATGGGGGTCATATTGGAATTGGGATCCAAAAGAAACTTGGGCATTTATTACTTGGACAATATTCGCAATTTATTTACATACCAGAACGAATAAAAATTTGCAAAGCTCAAATTCGGCAATTGTGGCTTCTATCGGTTTTTTTATAATTTGGATATGCTATTTTGGAGTAAATCTATTAGGAATAGGACTGCATAGTTATGGTTCATTTGCAATAACATCTAATTGAAAAAAAACTTTACGAATAGAATACACAATATATATAAATAATAGCATATAAGGAAAGTAAGGAAAGTTTGTATGATTTTTTGAGAATCGTTTGAATCAAGTAGTGTTTCAAACGATTCTCAAAAACGAAAGTATCTGATTAGAATGAAAATAAATTATTTTCGTTTTTTATCTCTTCTTGTTGATGAAAATTATCTATAAAAGTAATTAGATAGAATAGCTTCTACCTTGTCAACTGATAATGAGAGAACGAAATCTGGATAAATACCAATACCTATAACGGGTAGAAAAATACAGATTGAAACAAAAAGTTCTCGTGGCCCAGAATCAAAAAAAGAAGAATTAAGAGACTTAAATTGAAATTGCTTGTATCCATAAAACATTTGACGTAACATAGATAATGAATAAATAGGAGTTAATATCATTCCAATTGCCGTTACAAAAGTAATTAGTATTTTTGGCATTAATAAATATTTTTGGCTCGTAATTAGTCCAAAAAAAACCACCAATTCTGCAGCAAAACCACTCATTCCAGGCAAGGCAAGAGAAGCCATCGAGAAGCTACTGAACATTGTAAATATTTTTGGCATTGGAATAGCGATTCCTCCCATTTCGTCAAGATAAACAAGACGTATTCTATCGTAACTCGTTCCTGCCAAGAAAAAAAGTGCAGCACCAATAAATCCATGAGAGATCATTTGTAAAATGGATCCATTAAGTCCTGTATCTGTTATGGAACAAATTCCTATAATTATGAAACCCATATGAGATACGGAGGAATAGGCAATTCTTTTTTTTAAATTGCGCTGACCAAGGGATGTTGAAGCTGCATAGATTATTTGAATTGCACCTACTATTATCAACCAGGGAGAAAATATAGAATGAGCATGGGGTAATAATTCCATATTGATCCGAACCAATCCATATGCTCCCATTTTTAATAAAATTCCGGCTAAAAGCATACATGTACTGTAATGTGCTTCTCCGTGGGTATCTGGTAACCATGTATGTAGGGGTATAATCGGCAATTTGACAGCATAACCAATAAGAAATCCAAAATAAAATAGTATTTCTAATGCCACAGGATACGGTTGATTGGCTAATGTTTCAAAATTTAATGTTGGTTCATTGGAACCATATAAACCCATACCTAGAACTCCCATTAAAAGAAAAATAGAACCACCAGCAGTGTACAAAATAAACTTTGTAGCTGAATACAAACGTTTCTTACCTCCCCACATAGATAGAAGTAGGTAGACAGGAATTAATTCAAACTCCCACATGATAAAAAAAAGTAAAAGATCCCGAGAAGAAAATAATCCTATTTGACCACTGTACATTGCTAACATGAGGAAATGGAACAATCGTGAATCCCGCGTAACTGGCCAAGCCGCTAAAGTAGCTAGCGTAGTGATAAATCCCGTAAGTAAAATGGGTCCTACAGAAAGTCCATCAATTCCTAGTCGCCAGTGAAAATCAAAAAAATTAATCCACTTAAAATCCTGCTCTAATTGGATTAATGGATCGTCTAATTGGAAATGATAACAGAATACATAGGCCGTTATAAGTAATTCAATAATACATATACATATAGTATACCACCTAATAATCTTATTTCCTCTATGAGGAAAAAAGAAAATAAAAGTACCCGCGAATATCGGCAAACCAACAATTATTGTTAACCAAGGAAAATCATTCGTGGTAAAGACAAGATACACTTTGACCAGAAAAACCCGTGCTCGAAAGAAAATAATATAATTATTCGAGTACGGGTTTTGTCGGTAAAGATAGAAATTGGATTAAAGTGGAATTTTCTGAAACGTATCAATAAGCTAGGCCCATACTACGAGTTGTCTCGTGCCATAAATAAACCCGGACACTCAAAAAATCCGTTGGACAAGCGGATTCACATCTTTTACAACCTACACAGTCTTCTGTTCTTGGAGCAGAAGCAATTTGCTTAGCTTTACACCCATCCCAAGGTATCATTTCTAATACATCCGTGGGGCAAGCTCGTACACATTGAGTACACCCTATACATGTATCATAAATCTTTACTGAATGTGACATTGGATCTATAAAATTTTTAAACATTATTAATTATCGATCTAGTAAAGTAGTAAATTTATTATATATTGTAGACACCAGACAAATCAATGATTTAGATTTTTCAGAATCAATATACTTCTTCTGTATATGCTCATGAATTTATGAAAGAGGACCAAGATACTTTGATTTTTTGCGTTTTATTAAAAAGTACTGTTTCTGTATTACATACTAACTTTAATTCGTGAATATTCCATTTTATCTATATGTATGTATATGTTATCACTATTTATTCAACAAATTAGATTGATTGATACGAGTTGATTTTCTGTTACGATGAATTGCGGAAATAATAGCTAATCCAATAGCCGCTTCGGCAGCTGCAATTCCTATAACAAAAATTGAGAAAATGTCTCCTTTTAATTGACGATTATCAAATAAATCAGAAAATGTTACGAAATTTATGTTAACTGCATTCAGTATAAGCTCAAGACACATAAGCGCTCGAACCATATTTCGACTTGTAATCAATCCGTAGATACCAATGGATAATAAATAGGAACTCAAAACAAGTACATGTTCGAGCATCATTGACCAACTCCTTATAAATCTTGATTCATTTCAATATGAACAACAATTCAACCGATTCAATTCACTAAAATTAAAATAGACTATAAACGGGACATAATAAAAGAAGGTATTTATTATAGATAATAGAATGCATTAAGAATATTTCTGTTTTCTAATTTTCTACATGAATAATAAATTGAATTGAAATAAAAGAACACTTGCCTATGAATTTAATTTGCTTAGTAATTTTATTATTTTTATTTCTAAGTATTTAATACTGCCGAGCCATGGAAATTGCACCAATCAAGGCAACTAAAAGAATTATTGAAATAAGTTCGAATGGAAGAAAAAAATCCGTTGATAAATGAATCCCAATTTGTTGACTATTATTTATCAAGTCCTGCTCTATAATTTGGTTTGATCTTGTAGTCCAAACAATTCCGTACCATGATGTATCTGGGATAGTAGTAATTAGTGAAACAAAAATGCTTGTACAAACTAGTGAAGTAACTCCATCTCCAACGGTCCAAAGATGGAAATTGCTGTAATATTCTGAACCATTCATGAACATCACAGCAAATATAATTAATACATTTATTGCTCCTACATAAATAAGGAGTTGTGCAGCAGCGACAAAATGAGAGTTCGATGGAGTATAGAATAAGGATGTACAAACAAGAACCAACCCTAATGAAAAGGCAGAAAAAATGGGATTGGTGAGTAATACCACTCCTAGACCTCCCATTATAAAACCCAACCCCAAAAAAACTAGAAGAAAATCATGTATTGGTCCAGGTAAATCCATTCTATGTAAAAAAATTAAGTAGAATTTTTTCATGACCCCATTGACCAAATCAGGAAAAAAAAGAAGTTACCCTATTTTTTTTGGTACGCTTTAAATCTATTAAAATCTAATGGGGTGCAGGTGTTGATATAGATCTGCCTAGTAATTGGCTGATTGACTACCACTTTTCTATCCGTAAGTTTCGTTCGAAATTTTTTTTATTCATAGAATCACAGGTATTATATATAATCAACCGATATGAATCAATTTTCTGAATTTCAATCCAAAACAAATTTGAATTATTACAATTCTTCGGATTCCAAGTTATTGAACAAGCAAAAGGAACGAAGCTTTACTTTATTCCATTTAGATCATAGATCAAAATGGAATCTTAATAATTAGTAATTGTTTTTGAATCAAGTAGTTTACCCGTGGCTCTTTCTATTTGAATTGAATTCGTAATTGTTCGAATTGTGTAATCTCCAATCATTGACATTGGTAACCGACCCAAAGCAATTTGATTATAATTCAACTCGTGACGATCATACGCCGAAAGCTCATATTCTTCAGTCATTGATAAACAATTCGTTGGACAATACTCAACGCAGTTACCGCAAAATATACAGATTCCGAAATCAATACTATAATTAAGCAATCGTTTCTTTCGAATATTAGTTTCCAATTTCCAATCAACAACGGGGAGATCTATAGGACATACCCGAACACATACTTCACAAGCAATGCATTTATCAAATTCAAAGTGGATTCGTCCACGGAAACGCTCTGATGTGATCACTTTTTCATAAGGATATTGGATAGTTACAGGTAAACGATTCGCGTGAGATAAAGTAATCATTAAACTTTGACCAATATACCTTGCAGCTCGTACCGTTTGTTGTCCATAATTCATGAACCCAGTTACCATAGGGAACATATCTTGAATATCCATAAATAATTGGATGTTTCTTTCTCTTGTTTCAGAGAAGTTATGAATTTAGAATATCCTATGATATTACAGCGAAAAAAGTTGGAAAGAAGTTGTCAATAATAGATTACCTAAAGAGATAGGTAAAAGAAATTTCCATCCAAGATTTAATAGTTGGTCCATTCTCATCCTCGGTAACGTCCATCTTGTTGTGATAGAAATGAACAAGAACAAATAAGCTTTAGCTAATGTAATAAAGATACCAATTGTCATTCCAAAGACTCCACCCATTTCATTTATTCCGAAAAGCTCAGGAATTAATATATGTGGAATAGATAGATTCCAGCCTCCCAAGTAAAGAACGGTTACAAATAATGAAGAAACTAGGAGATTTAAATAGGAAGCAACATAAAATAAACCAAATTTTATACCTGAATATTCAGTTTGATAACCCGCTACTAATTCTTCCTCTGCTTCTGGTAAATCAAAAGGTAATCTTTCGCACTCTGCTAGTGAAGAAATAAAAAAAACAGTAAACCCTATAGGTTGACGCCACAGATTCCAACCCCAAAAACCATATTTTGCCTGCGCCTCAACTATATCAACTGTACTTGAACTGTTAGATAATTATAGTCGGTGATAATATTACTATTACCATCGCTATTGCAAAACCGTACATGAGACTTAAGCTTCATACGGCTCCTCGATGGCCACAAATAAATCTAAGGACTGACTGTTTTCAATATTCTCTCGATATTTTATTAGCGTAGATATAGTGAAGATACATCTAAGAGTCCTAAATTAGACCAATGCAATTCTGTCTGCTATAAAAAAATGCTTCTGAATTGATCTCATCCTTTATCATTTTTTTTAGTAATAATTTAACACTTCACTAAAATATGGATCATATTGTATCAATAGATATTTATTTCGACTCATTTCTTTCAATTACGAAGAATAAAATTATTAGATATTCCATTAATTCAGTTCATGAATAACGACAAGAATTCTATCTGTAAGATTACATAAATTAAATAAAATATCGATATATAGAAAAAAGATTACTTCGTTCCTGATAGTAATTTGTTAATTAGTGGATAGGAGCATACTCTGAATCGGGATTGTGGGGAAGTACTGCTTGATCATTTCTACCAATTTTTAGTCCCATTAGTATTCCTTTTTTTATTATGCATAAATTACCCCTTTTGGAGAACTTACTTACATTATCTACATTACAAATCCTTTGTGTACCTTAGTATTCCTAATCTTCCACTAAATTTTGTTAGATCCCCGGGCAATAAAACCCCATACAGTCGATCTTTTGTACCCGCTTCAAACTAGGATATGATGACTAATCAACCAATCTTGGGGTAATCCGGTTGGTTCTACTGTATTATATTTACGTATGTTTAACGCTTGTACCTAGGGAATGAGACTCAACCTTTTTACTGCCAATTTATAAGCTGTTTTGTTCCACCCATATAACTATCTGGTTTATTTCATCGTCCAAAATGATAAAAAAATGAGGATATATATATTCAATACATTCCACTTTTCCTAGAACGAAAAAAGGCAGGTAAAAATGAAGTAATGTCCCAACGAATCACACGTAGAGATATTGATAACACACATGGAGTTAATGGTATTTCATAACTAATTGATTGAGCAGCAGCTCGTAGACCACCTAAAAAGGAATATTTATTATTTGATCCATATCCTGACATAAGAAGTCCAATGGGAGCAATACTGGAAATAGCAATCCACAAAAAAACCCCTATACTGAGATCGGCTAAAACAAGGTGATAGCCAAAAGGAATTACTAAATAACTTAGTAAGATGGCTATCACCGCTATAGATGGCCCGATACTGAATAAATTTATATCTCCTCTAGATGGGAGAAGATCTTCTTTGAAAAGTAATTTGGTACCGTCTGCTAGAGCTTGAAGAATTCCCAAAGGACCCGCGTATTCGGGCCCAATACGTTGTTGTACCCCCGCGGATATTTGCCTTTCCAACCACACAATTACTAGCACCCCTATTATGATTCCCAATACAAGAATAAAAATGGGAATAAGTAACCATACGAGTCCGTAAACTTCTTTTAAGGATTCCGATCTGTAAAAAGAATGGATAGCTTGTAGTTTTGTCGTATCAATTATCATTTCAACGATCAACTTCTCCCATAATAATATCTATACTACCTAGTATTGTCATAATATCGGCCAATTTCATTCTTTTAACTAACTGAGGAAGAATTTGCAAATTGATAAACCCGGGTGGTCGAATTTTCCATCTCCAGGGAAAAACACTTTTATCTCCTACCAGAAAAATCCCCAATTCTCCCTTTGGGGCTTCTACTCTCACATAAAGCTCTTGTTTAGATAATTCAAAAGTGGGTGAAGGCTTTTTACTAATGAATCGATAATCAAAATCATTCCATTCGGAATCCTTTGTTCTATCAAAGCGGCGTACCTCTAAATTTTCATAGGGCCCCCCCGGAATTCCTTCCAGAGCTTGTTGAATAATTTTTACGGATTCCGTCATTTCACTAATTCGGACTAAATAACGAGCTAATGAATCTCCTTCTTTTTGCCACTGCACTTCCCAATCAAATTCGTCGTAACACTCATAATGATCGACTTTACGAAGATCCCATTGAATTCCGGAAGCTCGTAGCATTGGCCCTGATAAACCCCAATTTATTGCTTCTTCTCCACCAATAATGCCCACTCCTTCAACTCGTTCCAAAAAAATGGGATTGCGCGTAATAAGCTTTTGATATTCAGTAACCCCTGTTAAAAAATAATCACAGAAATCCAAACATTTGTCTAGCCAGCCGTAAGGTAGATCCGCAGCGACCCCCCCGATACGCAAATAATTATGCATCATTCGCATACCCGTGGCAGATTCGAATAGGTCATATATTAATTCCCTTTCTCGAAAAATATAAAAGAAAGGAGTCTGCGCACCAATATCCGCCATAAAAGGGCCAAGCCATAATAAATGAGAAGCTATACGACTCAGTTCTAGCATAATTACTCTAATATAGCTTGCTCTTTTTGGTACTTGAATATTTCCCAACTGTTCTGGTCCATTTACCGTTATTGCCTCTGTAAACATAGTCGCTAAATAATCCCAGCGTGTTACATAAGGAAGATATTGTATAATTGTTCGATTTTCCGCAATTTTTTCCATTCCTCTGTGTAAATAACCCAATATTGGTTCACAGTCAATAACATCTTCCCCATCTAGAGTAACGACGAGTCGAAGAACACCATGCATTGATGGGTGTTGAGGACCCATATTAACTATCATGAGATCTTTTCTTGTAGTTGGTACAGTCATCTATTTTTTCCCCAATTCATTATTCTACGGATTGCTGAAAACGAAAAAAAGTTCACCAAAATTAAAAAAATTTCAATTTAATTTAAAGAAAGTATCGTATAAATTGAATAAATCAAATAGAATCTTCAAATTAAATTAACGAGTTTTTAACTCCCGAATACTCAAATTACTAATTAATTCTTTATAACGTACTTTATTTTTCTTTGACAAATAAGCCAGCAGCCGCTGACGTTTTCCCAGAATTTTTCGTAGACCTCTCTGAGATAAAAAGTCTTTTCTGTGTAATTCCAAATGGGAAGTAAGTCTACGTATTTTATTGGTGAAGCTGAATACTTGAAATTCAACAGACCCCCTGTTTTCTTTTTTTTCTCCTTGCGAAATAGCTGAAACAAATAAATTTTTTATCATAAGAATTTTTCCCCTTTTTTACAAATACAAATATGGATTTACTGATCACTAATAATAGTCCCAAGTATTTTTTATTTGTTATACACAACAAGCTGAATTGATTCACGTTTTTATATAAAAACGTGAATCAATTCAATAATAAAAAATTTTCAAATTATTCAGATATATTATATATAAAGGAGAAAGTACAGTTCTAACCCCACAAAAGATAAAAGTTTAGACCAAAGATAAGAGAAAATTATGACGATTTAGTATTTAGTACTAGATATAATTCTAAGCTAAGATAAAGTTATTGAATCTCATGTATCAGAATGAAATATAACACAAAACGTTCATATATTTATTTGTCTTTATATACCATATCATCAGATAGGGCACTTCATCGATGTAAATGTACCATTACTTAATTATCAATATGGATACATACGTATTCTTGACATACTGAAACGACTACCGTTATTGGTATCAAACCAATAGCGATTCATACAAGCTAAATCTTCTAATCGATAATTGGGCCAAAGAAAAAATTTGAATTTAAAAGAATTTTTTATATCTACATCAAGATTCTTATCCTCATAAAAAAATAGATCACAGTTTCTTGCACTGTTTTCATTGGAAAATTCTTGGTTTCTATCACCAACTTTTAAATTTATCAAATTTAAATAAATTTGAATTCTCAATTCTCTCCGACGTCTGGGAGATAAAATATTTTCAGGAATAAGAAAATAATAATTATTTTCGTATCGATTTCTAAACAAAATTTCATGTCGTGCAATGGATTCAATAAGACCCTTGTTATCAACATTTCTTTTTTTTTTACATGTTTGATACTTACTATTATGCACTTGCAAAATTACTATGGTTTGGTACATTATAAACAGCCCATCCCAATTTATGGATAGCCGAGCTGGCTCAATAAGCAAGAGTCTTCTTTTTCTCAATTTTAAAAGAGTTGTAGCCTTCGGAATAAGCATTATATCCATACTCATTTCGTCTCTTTGAATAGAGGATATCGCAATTTCCTTTGGATTTTTCAATCTAAGGAGTAGACAATATATCTTAATATTGTTGATTATTTTTTCGTTAAAGGAATTATCCCATCTCAATTGAAAAATAAAATATTTTTTCAAGAAAAAATCCAATTCGGCTGCTATGTTACTCTTAGATTTTTTTTTCTTTATGTTCTTTTGAATGTTTGATCTATCAAAATCTTCTTTACCATCTTTTTGTTTTTTTAATGGATCTGATCCAGGATTATTTTCCTTTTGTACATATGATCCAAGATCTCCTCGGACGGGCTGTTGTTTTTCTTCTTGATTTCTATTCTCTAATTCAAGAGATTTCTTTTTATTATATGATATATGAAGATCCCCTTTTTGCTTTTCATTTATATTAAATTTTAATTTTAAAAGAAGCAAATTAAGTGGTATGATCCAGGGTTGAATTTTATATGCATCATAAAGTAATAGAAATTCTGGGAAAAACCAAAATTCTCTATTCGATATAGACCAATTTAGTATTTCTTCATTCATTCCCATCCAGTCAAAAAAGACTTTTTTTTGATTGGCTGAGTCGATTTGTTTATGAATCGCGAGATTAAGAAAACCCTTATTGTCCGTTTTATTTTTTTCCAATTTGTCTATTATCTGATAATAATGAATCTGAGACTTCATTTTTTTAGTAATGGTAGTGTTGGTTCCGATATCAATATTTGTCCATTCCGCAATATTGCTCTTTTTTCTAAGACAAAAATTAATAGTTCTCCAATCAAGATATTTTCTATCCGGATTTTGATCCCTATCATTAACATAATCTTCTCTTAGATAATTACTAAAATCTATATCTCCCGACAAATCAAAAACTTCAGGATTATATGTATTGTACTTATAGAAAATCCCGGGAGCCTGATTTACTTGTAATGGTAACCCATAAAAAGATGAGATACTATTATTTTCATAATTAATATATTTATTTGATAAAAGATCATATTTGTAGTTTTTTAATTTATCTCTTCGGCTCGGTAATGAATTCACTGCAGAATTCTTTTCCTTCTCGTAATGAATTAATGGCTCTTTTTCATAGAAATCAAAATTGCTTGAGTTTGCCAAATTTTTATTTATTCTATTTCGCCATTTTTGCGGTACTAATCCAGACCAGCAAGCTTGAGATAAATTATATTGATATTGATCATTACCCATCAACCAGCTTTGCCATTCATTCATTCCAAAATCGTGAAAATTTTTATGTCTTGAGTCGGAATTAAAAATTCCTTGTGTTCCAATAAAAAATTTTATTTTATCCTTAATAAAAGGAATTGTTCCACGATATTGAAATAAGGATTTCAAGTTATGCTTGTTACTAACTTGTATTTGTGATAATTTGTAAAATACATATGCTTGTGACAAAGAAGATAGGTTACACAAAATTCGCAATTTCTTACTAGTATTAGTAGTCTTAGAAATTGATCTTTTTATAGTCGAAATAAAATGAATTAGATTTTTATTTGTTTCATCATTGTAACTGTATTTATCAGTAATTTTTTTTTTTGATTGAAGTAAAATTTGTATAGTCTTTCTAGGAATATTAATGATACGTAACAAGATATCTATGCATATATTTTCAATACAAAAATTAAAAAAAGAGTGACATTTACGTATTATTTGGACCCTTCCTCTTTTTACTATCTGCCAAAAAATTTTCGACTGTTCTAATCTTTTATCATTCCAACTTGTTTTGTTAGGACGAATGTTTATATCTGTAGTTAGAAATATACTTTTCTTGTCTTTTGTTATTTTTTCGATTTTATTTCGAATTATATTTATTCTATCAGTCATATCTTTCATTTTTTTTTCTGTCAGTGAATAATTTGTCCAATCAATGGATCGAATTCGAATGGTGAATTCCGGAATCATTTTATTGCTTATTATCGAAAATTTTTCTGTTTTCTTTCTATTTGAATTCGATTCAGATGCTTCCTTCAATTCAAATAATGAAATTGAATTTATTTTTGTACGTTCTTTCATTATTTTTTTTAGAAATTGCACTTTTTTTGTAACCCATTTTGTTTTTTCGTTTGAAACTTTTTCAAACCACTTTGTTCTTTCTTTTATCATTTTTACAGCTACAAAACTTTTTACTTTTACTTTTTTATGCTTTTTTTTTAGTTGTTTCCAAAGAGGCTCAAAAAGGGAGGGTCCTTGCCGGGGAGAACCAAAGGGTAGTTCCGCTTCCATTCCCCAAACTGTTAAAAAACAAAAATTTTGTTTTTTACCTTTCTTTTTCAGTGAATCTTCAGATTGTAGCTTAGATCGGTGACGCGATTTTAGACAGAAAGGAAATAGGATCTTTATCTGAATCCCGTCGGTTAACCAATTTTTTGGAAATTCTTTTTCTGATAATTGAACACCATTATAAGTGCACTTAACATGAATTTCTTTATTCCACTCTTCCAAATCTTCATGCCATTCGGTGGGTTTAAATACTAACATATGCCCGATATTTTTGGCTATTATCAACGAAGGCAATACTATATATTTTCTAAGAATTGATTGAGTTACTAGCATACAACCCCTTATTGTTTGAGCAAATAGAACGGTATCCCAAGTTTCTGCTATTGTTATACGTTCATTTTCCTTTTTCTTTTTATCTTTTGCCTTTTGCTCTTCCGAATCCATAATTTTAAAGTCTGTGACTTCCACCATCCAATTCCTGAAAATTAAATTCAACATTCGGTCGATATCAAAAGATAAAACAAAAATTTTGTCTATTCTGTCCAAAAAAAGTGGCGAATGTACTGTTGTTTGAAACAGCTTCCAAGTAACAGTTTTCCGTCTTTGAGCACGCATGGATCCTTTAATTATGTCTCGACGAAAATCTGATTGTTGTGAATAACGTATCAAAGCGACCTCGTCTACTTGATCACGATTACTGGTGTTATTTTTATTCGTTTCGGTATCAGTAAAAATAACTACACGCTTGGCTTTTCGTGAACGAATACCGCGATCTTCGGTTGTCTCGTCCTCCTCTTCCTGTTCTTCCAAATCATCAATCAATTTGTATGACCACTGAAAAACCTTTTTTTTTATTTCATTTATTCTTTTTCCAATCTGTTTTTTTTTCAATTCTTTAGAATCCGTAGGAAAGATGTCATGAAGTTTATTTATCCAAAGAGTGTCTCTGGGATCTTCTATCGAAGGTATTAAATACTCGTCCATGCTTGAACGCAAGTACAATTCTTTAATTGTTCCACGATAGGGTCCGTTCAAAAGAGGATCATAAATTTTCGGTAAGCATTCTTGTTCATTCTCATCGTTGCACAATCTAGTCCTTTTTTCGAGTACATCCGTAACAAGAAACCCCTTGTCTAGAACTGCTATTCGATTAAAAAGTTCGTTACTTATATTTTTTTTCTTTTCGTTATTGGTATAAACCCAATTATTATATGACTCTTCAGAGGATCGTTTTTCTGTCATACACAAAAGCATCTTTTGTTGTATCATTTCCAAAAAAGTTGACAAGCCGGGCAGATATGTAAAAGATATCTTTTGTTTTCCATCACTTTGACATGTATAAAAAAAATATTGTGACATTTCATTTCTTACAGCGTTTTCAAAAAGATCATTTTTTATATAACGCAATGGACGATTCCATCGTTTATAGTCGAAAAGAAGAGTCACAAGGGGTTTTTCAAACCAGAATACTTTTTTTTCTTCTTTCTCTTTTTTTTTTAACTCAAAATTGTCTTGATTTCCATCAAGATAATAATTTTCACAAACTGGGCTATTTTTAGAGTATTTCTCTTTGTTGAATTCATCTTTTGTTTTTTCCTTTCCATTCAAATTAACTTGGATTTCTTCTGTTTCATCTATTTTGTCTAGACCCTCCTTTTCTTCCGAACAAAGAGGGGGGTATTCTTCGACAGATCCCTCTTGTTGCTCATTAGTCCCTTTCGTTTCGGAAGTTTTTTCTATTTCTACATCTGTTTCTTCTTTATTTTTACCCCTTTCTTCTCTTTTTGAGGTTTTTTTAAGTTTCTTAGTGACAAGAGGTGACGGCATTCTGCCTAAATAGTAGATACAGGCGATAAATAATAAAATACTAAAAATTCGAGCCATAGAGTTTTTAAATTCTGAAACAAGGTACTTATTCGATCTAATCAAATTATTTTGTCGTAGCCAGAATAATACCAACTCAATCCATTTCATGAATAAAATGTGCCCAACTAACCAACCAAGAAAACTACTTGCTACAAATAACATCTTATTGTTGTATCGAAACATATAAATGTTGATTAATCTGGCTAGCGTTGAACTTGGTAAAATGAAATGGTTGAATAATTGAAAAATGAGACTATTCAAGAATATACACTGAATGCTGATATTACGCATTGAATTTCCGGTAGTATATCCAGAATCAAAAAAGTTTTTGTGATTATTCCAGAAGAAATGAAACAAAAGATACGGTAGAACTAGGACGGTTATTGTATGGGGTTTACCCAATGCTAAATGCAGCGGCGCATAATAGATCGATATGAACATCATGAGCTGTCCCGCAATAAAACCTATTGTTGTTGCTGATACCTCCTTTTCGTCACCAACTTCCAAAACTCGAGCTCGCAGAAGGAAGAAATAAGAGGGCCCTATGGAGAATGTGGTAAAAAATCCATAATAGAGTCCGACCACAACGACCGAATTTATTATCTTGATGCATGAGGATACTAGATTACTTTTTAGTAATAATATTAAGGTAATAACATAGTTGTTGATGTTCATGTTTTTCTTGTTTTTCTTGTTTTTTTTGTTGTTTTCTTGTTAACAATTTAGGTTTAGGGAGCTGATTCTTACCTCTCGCTTCCTTGAGGTACCCTTTGCCGGTTGTGAAGGCCTTTATAACTAATTTATCTATCTTTTTTTTTTCCTCGGGCAATAGACTTTCGCCTCCTGCTCCTGAGTTGAGCCATTTGTTGATAAGACAACGCGCTTCCTTCAATTGCGAATTAAGGTTTTGCAATTGTTTTATAGAGCCTTGGTGAATTCCATTCCACAACATCATTCCCATTAACTTTGGGTTCTCTTTTGTGTAAGAAAGTAGTATTGCGTCCGTAAAATCTGTAACCGTTTGATTCATTACTCGTTCAAAAAGTTCGTTGTCATTTTTAATGTCTTTTTCTAAGAGTTCTTTATTCTCGTGAAAAAAAAACTGTTTCTGATAATGATTCAAAATTTTTTGGTTATTACACCATTCTGTCGAATAAGACCAACCACCCGAACTATAAAACCACACACCCGATGAATAATTATATGAATTATCTGAATTTGACAA